ATCCAATTGTGCCTTTCTTTGGATTGATTCATTCGTTAGTGTCCACTTGTGATTTGACCTACGGCTGATTGTTGGATATATCACAGACAACTACTTTAATTTAATTAAGGGGTCCTACTCGAGTGCAGTCATTCATAGGTGCAAGGTACTTTACTTACTATTATAAGTGGATGACTACAGTAGATACATCTGGCTTTCTTTACTTAGAGAGAAGTCCTAAGCTCTTTCTAAGTTTAATATATAGAAAGTTTGGAAAATAAGTCAAATCTCCAGATCAAGAGGTTGAGGTCTGAACTCCGGCGGAGAATACGTGTCAAGGGTGTTTGATTTCATGCTCCTGAAGATAGGAATCAAACGTGAGCTGTCGTGTGTTCATACTCCGCTGCAGAATGGGGTGTCCGGAAGAAAACACCGACATATAGTTATAGTTGAAATGGCTTTGACTTTGATGATAAATAATGGAGTACCAAAGCATCTATGGGTTGAAGCATTCACTACTGCAGTGTATTTAATCAACAGATTGCCATTTTCTGTTATCAACATGCAATCTCCCTTTTCTTCTCTTTATGGTCGTGATACTTTTCAGGGGGAGATCACTACCCTTTCTGAGACATCTGACTGGGTTACTTTAAAAAAATCTTCAGAGCACAGTTCCGATAGTACAGTTCAAGGTGCCGATAATTCATCTTCTAAAATCATTCTATCTCTGTTTGCCGCCTCAAGCGAGCACTTTATGGCCTTAAACAAGCACCCAACCTATACAAAGGGCTATAGCTGTCCACTATAGGAGCTTTCTTCTAACAATCCCTTATTTGGTATGTCACGAAATCATGAAGCGAACTCGTTCTATTCAATATCTATATGGGGGAAAGAAGATCGAAAGCCATTGAGTAGTGAGACTTTCTTTTCCAGAGTAGTCATAGAAAGAGAATCGAGGGGTCTGCAGGCATGAGTGCTCAGGTACGCCGTCAGTCTAAATTCCTAGCAGTCTTTTTCAGTTGTATTTGTTTTAACGAAAAAAGAATAAAGAAAGTCCCGAAGAGCGGAACGGCCGTCCAACTCCCCCAAATACAAGGGAGCGGGCACTGCTCTCAGCCTGTCGTAACAACGAAAGAAAACTCCACATACCGGAAAAGAAATTGACCTTATTCCTAGAACGGAATATAGACATTGGTACAACAGGAGGCTCGAGAGACCTCGAGCGTAATATACGCTACCCTCGGAGAGACTTTAGCCACATCTTAACCCGAATGAGGCGATCAAGAAAGTCCTCTCCTTTCAGTCGAGTGGCTTTCCGCTCCTCCCCTGGAAAAAATATCCGAAGATCTTCTCTTTCCTTTTCATTACAAACAAAGCGAAGGCGCTACTTTTAGCCCTTTCAAGAATGAAGGCCCGCGCGACACTCGGCGTTAACACTCCCAAATCTGGAAATCCTAACCACAGTTTTAATGATAACGGGCGGCGAAAGCATACAAAGATAGTGAGGAACGTAGGGGCTTAGATTTAGGGCGATAGGGCGCACCACAGATACGATAAGAAGCACCCCTCAATCGATAGGTCAAAGACAGAAACATAGTACCAGTGACATCTCTAATCTTTGAGAAAATCGGGGTCTTTTCCACATAAATAGCGTCAACCAAAGACCGGAGCATCTTAGCAGACACTGGAGAGAAATCCCTAGTAACTTCGTCGCTCCTAAATTATTTGGCAAACTCCAAAACATGACTTATAATAAATAATGTTTCAAATGGGAGACTTTTCTTTAGATATAGTTATAGTACACTGAAACTATATATTATGCTAAGTGGCCGTCACCTTCTCGTCGGCGATCACCGTCGCCAAGAATGGCATAGTCGCAAAGCTTCGTCGTGCCATACACCCTTTCAGTAGCTATCCACACAAGCATATGATGTTTAAGTGTGAATAGAGGCCAAGAACGCAAAAATCCGAGGGGTTGACCCTTCGTAAACGTCACAACCGATGACCTATAGCCTTTATTATATTATAGAAACTATATGGTAATTGAAAGACTACAGAACAAAGTATGAACGTCCAGGAAGTTGCAAAGGGATTTCCGAACAACCCTGCATACAGGACGTCAGGATAACAGATAAGGAATCGGTAGCAGCCTTAAGATAGATAAAAAGAGAATCATTTTTTCTTTCTTCTCAAGTACTGCAACGGTTGGGTCTGATTATAGGTACCATCCATTCTTAACCTTGACAAAACCTTCATCCATCATGTATAGGCCGTACCAAGGCCTGATATAAGGGTAAGCCAATAGCGAATAACCTTTTCTTCCCTGCCTCCTCGACCTTCATTCCCATCCTGCAGCCAAAGTGATAGCGGCTGTAGCATCCACCGGTAATGTGTGGAAGAGGGTAAGATTTCTATGTGGATAGGACGTATCAACACCTTTTGCATCTTTTCATTTGAAAGGAAATATATAAGAATAATATAGTGTTGGGTCCTGAGGACCAGGATGGCCGAAGATCAAAACCAAAATGTGCCAGGGGTTTATCATCGAAGCCTGGGCAATAACGATTAAGGAATTTGAGCGCTGATGTAGCTAAGAGCCACCTTCATAGTCAATTCATTAGGGTTGTCACCTTCTACCCGGAAAAGTATCCACCCTTTTCTTTATCTGTTAAGCCTCACTGCTATGGGACTTCCTAAAGAAAACTGCAATCGCAGTTTATCAACCACTCACAAGACCACCGAGATCTTCGACTTAGCTCCCAAAGGTAATCCACCCGGCCCTTTCCCAACCTATACAAGGAGAGCGGAAGATAACGAAAGGGAGACAGGGTCCTAACTAAATATAACACAAACTACCATTCCATCTATCATATCAGTCGAGTCGATCCGATTCGTTCTTATCTATAGATAAGGCAAGAGAGAACTTATGACCTCGCGGATGGAGAGGGATTCGAACCCCCGGTATTTCTAAAAATACTTCGGTTTTCAAGACCGACTCTTTCAACCGCTCAGACATCCATCCCCTTCGCGCTTCGCCCGCCCTATCCATCCGCGCGCTGGCAGGTAGGGGCTTATCTATGTGATTCGCTACGCTTGCCTGCGCCTATCGGCTGATTCTATTGCCTGCCGGTTAGCGAAACTTTTCCGGTAGTACGAATCGCTACGCTTCGCCTCTTTCTATATGATAATATGCATCTTGGTTGCTGCGCTCCCTGCGGGTAATAGCAAGAGAGTGAATAACGAATGATCCTCCAAACTCAAAGAGTGATTGAGTCCGACTCAAGCGAGTGAGTGAAAGGCGTGGCAAGAGAGCGAGTTCGACTCGCGAACGATCAGCAAGTGAAGGACCGATCCTTTTGCGCCAATACTGTTGCGAGACTGGTACTTGGCGGCTCACGAGCAACATATAGACTAAGGTTGCCCATCACCCCCTCGCTCTTTTTTGAAGGCCCTTTCAATTCTCTTTCTAGTATGCTTCCTCCATAAGAACACTGAACGCCCAGCTTCGCAGAGCAGCTCTCTCCCCAGCCCACAGCATAGTGTGGAATCTGGATCCTTTCATCGAGCACCATTTCTTTTAGATAGAAGGGTGTTCTGACTCTATTGGATCAAGTCATAACCTAAGCCTTCTACTAGTAGACTGCTATGGAGAGACTAAGCTCTATTTCAGAGATTGGACTCTCTTACTGTGATTAGCTCCTACTAGTAAGAAGCTGTTCCCGAGCCAGGTTCCCTGGATCCACGTGTTCCTAGCCGGGCCTAAATGGATGAATGAAGAAGCGCGCCCGGGTAGACTTCAAGAGCTCTTGCTCTGCCTATCCTCCTACTTCTTATTCTGGGGGTCATAGAAAGATACGAACCGCCTACTCTTTAAAGGGTTGGTGTGGCATTAGATTGTTGAAAATGAAAGCGGCTTGTCCTCACTAATAAAAAACAGCAATCCCTCCCCTTCTGTTACCTACTTTTACGAATTTCTTCGGTATACCTCAATACAAGACAAGCGCAGGAAAGGATAAACAATCAAAACCGGGCTATCGCCCTATCTAAGCAGCTTTCCCCTCTCCTCTACGGAAGTAATCTTTAAATCTATTTCAGTTCCTGTGTCTGTCGCTATCGCCCTATTCTCTCTCAATTGCCTATCCTTTCTAGATGAGGGGGAGTCCCTTAGCAGTAGCTTCCAACACTTAAGATTGACCTCCTCAAGTGCCAGATATGAATGTTTTCTGAATTTCATACGGGACTACTTACTTACCTAAAGTTCACTTTTGGCTTACCAAAAAAGTTGACTGAAGGAACTGACCTAAGCATAGCTCTCTCTCTCAAATACAAATGTCAAGAAAGGGATTCCTTGGATAAGTGGAAAAATGCTCAAAAAATCCTTTCATTTCTCTTTGAAGGCCTTTGTCCTACTTATAGTATCAGTCCTCCAGCCTATACTTGTGTTTTTATTAACCAAGAACACATGCACTTTGTTGGCACTCAAAAAAAAGGTTATTCAATCCACTAGTGCAACTGAAGGTGCGCAGCCTCTTCTGAACCGGAACAAGAAAGAGCTCATAACCACTGCTTGTGAACAGCTCTCCTCAACTTAAGGCGCACCTACTCTTACTAGAAGTCTAGTCTCTCTCAGGTCCAGTTTCGATCTCTAACTAACTTACTTAATAGGCCAGGCCGGAAGAGAGATATTCAGAAAACCCGATTTCCTGTCTTAAGAACCTGACTCAAAAGAGAAAAGAAGACCGGACTAAAAGAGATCTCACTTTCGACGATTGAACTTGACTTTTATATCCAGATTGGAACTGGACTTAAACGTCTTTGGATCCTGCTTAGGGCCGGCTTTCACTTTCATATCAGGAACGTCGACTTGCACTTGCAATATAGAATTTGACTTTCCGGAATCCTTGCTCCTGGCTTATATTCACATAGGCCACTCATAAGAATAAGACGTTCAACTCCCTAAAACACGTGTAATTGAGAGAGTCATCATATCAGTGCCTTGGGGAAATGCCTACCTTCAGGAGAAGATTACCGAATGAGTTTCAAACCTGTCCTCTTCGCTTCCCAAGATATTTAGGGAAAGGAGCGGAAAGCCACTTGACTGTAAGGAAAGGTACGAAGTCACTCGACTGAAAGGAGAGGTGGCCCTTGGGCCACTTGACTCTAAGGAAAGGGGCCTTGTCGGCCACCGCTTGCTGACGACGGAACGCATCGTCAATTAAAGGGTCCTCGCCTTGGACTTAGTTGGAAAGGTAGGTGTTCGGCATGTCCCTTGCTTGCGAACTTCTTTAGTAGGGCGGAGGTGCCATTCCTCACGTTTACCGTTGTCCCCAGACTTCACTCTTTCAACACTTGTATACTTTCTAAAGAGTCAGGCATGCCCCTGTCCCTGTCTCCAAGTGTGTGATCCACCGATTCACTGAGTGACTTTTTCTTACCGCTGCGCTGGAGTCCCTATCTCTTAAAGGGTTGGTGTGGCAGACTTCCCCCTTGTTTGCCGATTGAAGAAAGCCTTATATGGCTTCAAACAAGCGAGAAAGGCCCTTTCTATCTTATTAGTCAAGCGCGCTAGCTGCAATCAAAAAACAGCGCTAACGAGCAAGAAAGGGGATGCGCTAAGGCGCAACGGCTTTCGCGCAGCTGCTGCGCCCTTGCTTCTTGCTTTCGAGCCGGAGCTTGCTGGGTAGTGAAGTGGTCCGTGAAGGTTAAATAAGACTTGTGTTAAGCAAGCAGAGTAGTCAAGCCAAAAAAGCAAGAAGCGGTTTTCGTTCGATCGACGGAATCAATCGTACTTTCACTGCTGTGGACCGGCTTTCATAAAGCACCTTTGGGCAGCAGCTACTATTGGGATCCAATTTCGAGATCAATTCGACAATGAAACTCTTTAAGCAATGATCTTATCTATGTCATTTCTCTTGACGCGATACAAAAGACGACTTTCGAGAGTCACTTAGCCCCTTGACCTCTTCTCTCAAAAAAGACGCTGTGCGGGCAAGTCGATCAAAGTCAGAGCGGGGAGGGAATGTTTATTTACAGTTGTTGTAGTACGACTTTTCATTTCCTGTTCGGTCTTTCAATAAGTAGTCAGCTGCGGGCGTAGTCAGACTTAACATTGATTGAAGCAGCTGTTGGAGAGAAGGCACCAGTCAGACCTGCAAGCACCGGGTAGTATGCAGCGGCAGTTTTCAATCATACAATGTGTACTCTTAGTCTGACTTTTAGCGGTAGTCAGCTGTCCTCGTTCTCCTCTTTGAATTGCCCTATTGAGTCAGGGTCGGTGCTTGCAAAAATGTCGAGCCGACGGGGTCAGGTACCAGTAGTTACAATAGCAAAGGGGGGCTGGACACTAGTTGTGCGAGTGGAATGACCCAACTGGACCTAGTCAGCCCGAACCGTTTTGCGGTTCTAGAGGACCCTGAACAAGAAGAGGCAAAGATGCCAGATCTGGACACTGCTGAACCGGAAGAGATTGCTCAGGATGAGTGTTTGGGTAACAAAGCCGAGGAGGGTGTAGTCAAGGAGAGAACTCCCGAGGAGAGTGATTTGGCTCATAGAAGCGAGGATCTGGAAGAGAGGGTCAACTATGGCAGTGACTGAGGGGGACTTGTTCTGTGATAAACAAATGACTTCAAACCTCAGGGCATCCAAAAGAGGTGAACCTGAGAAGAGCAGTAAGAGTAAGCGTTCAAGTACTGGTGCTATGACCTTAAGGGTGGAAGATCCTCCCCTGGTTCGAATCACCCTGAATGAAGAGTGGGCGAACAAGATGCAAAACATATCATAAATGTTGAATTCTAAGAAAGAGGGGGGGCCCCTTCCCGCGTATGCGCCTTTATTTATATTCTTTCTATTTTTGAATTACCAATGGAGAATCTTTCTAAAAAAATCTCTCTGGCAAAACGCAATTCGTCGAGTTCAATTCAAGGTGCACCTTGCTTTTTTTTCAGGTAGCTTTTTCTTACGCCTATTTAGCTAGTGGGGCATTGGTCATAGCCGAAATTCGTCGAAGGGATAAAACCAAAATAAAGAAGAGAAAGAAAGGGAAGTTTTTTCTTTCTTTCAATCCAAATAAGAGAACAAAGAAAGCACTCAAAAATGAAAGTTAGATAAAGAAGTGTTAGTAAGAACTAGCACTAGACTTCTTCCCCCCTTTCTTTTCGACTTTTTCTCTCTCCTTTTGTTTGTGCTTCCACCCGGGCTTTTCATTCTGTTTTATAGAGACCCGAGGAAATTCTATATAATAATAAATGTAGAAAGGTGGGGGTGAGGTACTTTCCCCGGCATACGGAAAGAAAATCCAGGATGACGGCTTTCAAAAGACGAGTAAGGGACGGGGAGAGGGCGACTGAAAAGGAGGCTCGACCTACAGGGAGAGGGAGGCTCTCGAAACCAAACGAGACTAGAAAGAACATGGGAATTAGCACCATTCATATGAGTGCTTTTGTTTTGTCTCTTCGAGACAACAAAACAAAAGGACAGCCCTCTCTATATCTCGGTCTCGGTTTAGCATCATATATCGCTCTGGAGAGCATTTTTTTTGGTTGTAGTGCGGATGTTGGAGCAGCTCCTCTATGCTGTGGGTGTGGAGGGGGGGGCTGTCGCCGCCTGATAGAGGCAGAAGCGGGGGCCACCGGAGCTATCTGCGTCGAGTGTTTCGATTGAAAGAGGAAGGGAGACAACTCAAATGCCAGCACAGAAATAGAAAGAGTCATGCTTCAAAGTGGAATTCTTCTAAGATCCATTGCTCGATTTTGCTGCATGCTCTGCTCCCAAAATGCAGAGAGACTTGCGAAGGCAGATCCGGGTTGGTTGGTACGGAAAGTCATGGGAGAGGCAGGCTAAGTAAAATAATATACTGGTGCTATTGATTATAGAATCTTATGAATCAAGCACGGCACACTTTCTATATCTCCTCCGTCTACAAGGTAAACAGCTTAGCTTAGAGCACAGCGTGTTCGCCACCACACTGGCTGGCTGGTGCATTGGCCTTACCGTAAGAAGTCCGAGAGCGATATATCTCGTGACACGCTCCGCGTGGCATTTTTTTTTTAGAAAGTCCGTATAACTTCAAAAGAATCATTCTTTATGAATCAAGTACCATTCAAACAAAGGGTGCATTGCCTCTTTGAGTGAAGAAGAGAGGGGCTTTGTATAGACACTCTTGAGCCATGTTCGTCGCCCTAGGCTTACCATTATTTCATTTCATTCTATTGATTGGTTCTAGCTCCAAAGAACATATACATGGAGCTATGTCGACTTACGTACGTCTTGTTGACTAAACGATCAGGTATACCACGCCACGTATCATCCACTCGGCTCAAGCCGAGGAGAGATAAAGAAAAATCAAAGATATGGTGATCGTGCCGTAAGACCTTGTTCCTTTCTACTTGACGTTCTTTATTTTCCTCGGTTTTTACCCCACGGAGCGGTAGCTTGCTTACTTAGCGCTTGCGCTAAGGATCTAATCAGAGTCAAACTTGGATTTGAAAAAAAAAACCTTTCCCTTATTAGCCGGAGTACAAGTGTACTCTTTTTTCTTTAGTAAAGGCGGATTAAGCCAAAAAATCTTTTTTTTTTTCGAACAGTCTCAACGTCCTCGTTGAGAGTCGCTCTGCGAGACGTCTAGTAGTCTCTGACTTGGTCTTCGAATCCTAAGTCTCAGCCCCTTCCCGGCTTGCCTCGCTCTCAGGTTGGCCTTTCTACTTGACTAAGTAGTATTCCACTCGTGCAGTGGGTGTATGGGCTAGCCCATGGTGCGGTCAGCTATGATATACTCAACTTCTTCTTTAGTAGGTTTATCTACAACATCTGGTGGTGCCCTCGTGGGCACGTTCCTCTCTGGGGCGGTCTGGTCTAATCGAAGTCAACTGACTCACATGGAATACGGGGTTCGTTTTCACCGAGCTGGTCGCTTGAGTCTATAGGCTACCTTTCCTATCCGCTTTTCTACAAGGTCTACTTTCAGACCGGGCCAAGCCTTTAGGTTGTTTAAGTAGGTTTGGGCTAAGGTCGTTGCGCTCCTGCCACCTCTTGGCAAAGTAGGCTGATGGGCAAGCCCCCTCCTGTCGCAATGGTGTGGGGCGTCAGAGGCTGTTACCCCGTGGCCAACTCGAAGGGGCTGAAGTTCGACGCAGAGCTTTTTGGTTGTTAAGTTATAGCAGGACTGAGCAACATCCAACAGCTCCAGTCCTTCTGGTTTGCACTAAAGTGGCTTAAGTAGCCCTCGAGGAGTCCGTTTATTCTCTCCGTCTGAGCTTTCAAAGATATACCGACCGGAGGCATCTGATGGTCAGATGCCGTAGGTCGTCTTCTAACATTACCGACATTTCGGGTTTTCATAAATTTCACATAAGATAAAAGCTCTTTTCATCATCAGAAACAACCAGATTTCCGACCTCTTGCATTGCATTACCATAACGAAAAGAAAAAAGAATGAAAAAAAAAAAAAGAGATTGCGCTTGTGACTCGGGATGAACCTTTATCGGTGGAGGAAAGGAATAGCGGTGGATTCCTATAGAGCATCCAGGAAAAAGCAGATTCAATCGGACGACGAATTCTTACGTGGTCCAAGGAAATCAAAGGTCCGCTTCCACGAATTTCATCTATATTAAATCTCTTAATATCAGAATAGCTTATATAGTCATGATTCAATTCAGGTCCATCTTGATTGATTTCTCATTTTTCGGATCTGATTGTAACAATGGAGAAGTAGGAAGACTTTGGCGATTCATAATAGAAGGGGGTATCTAGAATATCTATGTCCCAGGACGGACATAAAAGATGAATAATGAAAGATGAGGAAGAGTATACTCTGTAGTGAGATAGCAGTTCTCCTAATCGACTACTTATTATGATAATGAACATTCCACTTAAAAACGAAAAAACGACTCTCCAGGCGGTTACCTTTTTTTTTTTCATATTCATATTTATATCCTCTGCAACAATTGTTGGGACGGACTTTCGTGGAAAATGAAAAAGCCCTTTATCGGATTGGAAGCGATGACTTAAGCCTCTTTCTTCTTCT